TTTCTATTTGATGGAACTTCTTCCTATACCTAGGAATTCCATTGGACCTAGAAATGAGCCATTAGAGCAACCTTTTTGGTCTTCCAATATCAATAGGTTGATTGTTTCGCTCCTGCATCTTCCAAAAGGGAACCCAATTTCTGAGAATGGTTTCTTCGCGGATCCGCAAGAGAATACTTGGGTTCTTCCAAGAAATCAAAGAAATCCAAAGTGTATCATGCCTGAATCTAACCGGGGTTCGCGGTGGTGGAGGAAGTGGGTCGGAAAAAAGAGGGATTCTAGTTGTAAAATATCTAAGGAAACCGTAGTTGGAATTGAGATTTCATTCAAGGAAAAAGATAGTAAATTTGTGGAGTTTTGTTTTTTATCTTATACAAAGGATCCGATCCCCAGCTGGGGGAAGAATTGGCACGAATCGGGTTTGTTGAGGAACGTATCGAGAGAGAATTGGATTTGGAAGATATGGCTGTTAAACAAGGATCCATTTTTTAGGAAGGTACGGAATGTATCGTCAAATATTCAATATGATTCCGCAAGAGCAAGATCCATTTTTGCTCAAGTCATGCATTGGCGCCGATGGAAAGGATCTTCCGATCCATCCAGAGCTCTTGTCGATTCCATTCGAAATGAGGATTCCGAATATCACAAAGGGATCGATCAAACAGAGATTCAGCAACGAAAAGAAGGATCGATTCTTTTTCCGGTTCCGGAAGAAACCGAACAATTTCTTGGGAATCCTACAAGATCCGTTCGTTCTTTTTTCTCTGAAAAATGGTCAGAACTTCATCTGGGGTCCACTAGAGATCAGAAATTTTGGAAGAAAAAACAAGATGGTTCTTTTGTCCCTTTCAGGCAGCGATCGGAACAAATGGTGGATCTATTCAAGATCATTAGGTATTTAAAAAATACCGTCTCAATTCATCCTATTTCATCAGATCGGGGATATGATATGGTTCCTCAGGATGAAACGGGTATAGAGAGTTCCAATCAGATTGACTTCTGGAACCAAAATCCATTTTTTGATTTCTTTCATTTATTCCATGACCGGAACAAAGGGGGATACACGTTAGGCCATGATTTGGAATGGGTACATTTCGTTTCTGAGCAAAAGACCCGTTTTCAAGAAGTGTTTGGTCGTTTCCAAGAAGCATTTGATCGATTTCAAGGAATGTTTGGTCCTTTCCACGGAGGGTTCGATCGATTTCGAGGAGTGGTAGAGAGTCTGCGAAAAGTCGATCTTCCACGAGCGGTAAAGAGTCTGCTGCAAGGACAACTCGATCTTCAACGAATAGTAGATAGTCTGCGGAAAGGAGAATTCGATCTTCAGTTCGTTCAATTGCAAGAAGTGGTAGATAGTCTGCAAGGAGGATTCGATCTTCAAGGAGTGGCAGATAGTCTGGTGAAAGGAGAATTCGATCGATTGCAAGAAGTGCTCGATCCATTACGAAAAGCGCTAAAGAATCTGCTGAAAGGAGAATTCGATCTTCAACGAGTGGTAGAGGGTCTGCGGAAAGGAGAATTCGATCGATTGCAAGAAGTGCTCGATCCATTACGAGAAGCGCTAAAGAATCTGCTGAAAGGAGAATTCGATCTTCAACGAGTGGTAGATAGTCCGCGGAAAGGAGAATTCGATCTTCAGTTCGTTCAATTGCAAGAAGTGCTCGATCAATTACGAGAAATGGTAGATAGTCTGCTGCAAGAAAATTTCGAGCTTCAACTTCAACCAATGCCTCCGTTCGTTCCATTGCAAGAAGTGCTCGATCTTCAGTTCATTCGATTGCAAGAAGGGCTCGATCGATTACGTAAGGAGATCAATCCAAATTCAACGAATTGGCCCGAGATTTCCGAGACCGGCACCGGCACAGAAGAGTTCCCTGCGAAAACTCATCTCACTCGTTCTATTCGTTTGTTTTTCAAGGAGGCATTCTTTCCTTTATTTTTGTCCAAGTCACTTCGCTTTTTGTCCAAGTCACTTCGCTTTTTGGCCAAGTCACTTCTTTCTTTATTTGTGAATATCGATAGGAATGCCCCCATTTCTGGATCCGAGATTCACACCGATGAATGGGAAAACCCGAATGATCTACAGTTATTCAAATCCATTCCCAGTGTTCATTTGAAGAAAAGGAACCCCTTGGATGATCATAATACTTCCCAAAGACCGAAATTATCGATCCCTGAAGGAACATCGGAGTTCCATAAGATCCTAAAGTGGATGACCACCCACTCATTCCATACTAGAAATCATCGCAGGAAATCTTTTGAGAACACGGATTCCTATTTCTCAATGATATCCCACGATCGAGACAATTGGCTGAATCCCGTGAAACCATTTCATAGAAGTTCATTGATATCTTCTTTTTATAAAGCAAACCGGCTTCGATTCTTGAATCATCCGCGTCACTTCTGGTTGCTTTGTAACAAAGGATTCCCTTTTGATGTGGAAAAGACCCATATCCATACTGAGGATCTGACATATGGGCAATTCCTCACTATTTCATTCATTCGCAACAAAATCTTTTCTTTGTGTGTCGGTAAAAAAAAAGAGATTTGTTTGGAGAGAGAGACTATTTCACCAACCGAGTTACAGGTATCTGACCTATTCCTATCTAAGGATTTTCCACAAAGTGGTGACGGAACGTATAACTGGTACCAATCTTTCCATTTTCCAATTCGATTCGATCCATTCGTTAGAGCTATTTACTCGATTGCAGACATTTCTGAAACACCTCTCACAGAAGAAGAAATGGCTCATTTGGAAAGGACGAATTGTCAGCCTTTTTCAGATTCAGATAGGAATCTTCTATCTGATTCCGAAGGGAATAATTTGCATCAGTATCTCCGTTTCCATTCAAACATGGGTTGCATTCGCACTCCATGTCCTGAGAAATCTTTTTTACCATCCGCAAATAGGAAAAAACGGAGTCTTTGTCGAAAGGGATGGGTTGAGAAATGGCAGAAAGAAGAGAGTGCTTTTTCATACTTCTCAAAAGGGTGGAATCTGCTCCAACCCAAATGGAATCGGTTCCAAACATATATGCCATGGCTCCTTACTTCGACAGGGTACAAATATCTCCATTTCACCCTTTTAGATATCTTTTCAAACTCATTGTCGATACTTTTCAACTCATTGCGGATACTAAGTAGCAAATGGGTATCTGATGTTATGCGTAGATATGATATATCATGGCCAATTTCTGGAAACGAATGGTGGGTGGTTCTTCTCAAACAACGGGATCGTATAAGGGATGATATTTCGTTCTTTCTGTTCGAAGAATCCTTTCTTCTTCGAAATTATGAGTCACCCCTTCCATGGATATGGACACGTCTGATATCCACAGATGCCTTGGAATCCTTCTATTTTTCCATCTTTTTCTTTCTTCTTGTTGCTGGATATTTTGTTGGTATGCATCTTCTCTTTGTTTCCCGAGCCTCTGTGGAATTCAAGACAGAGTTAGAAAAGATCCAATCTTTGGTGATTCCATCCTACATAATGGAGTTGCAAACACTTCGGAATGAATATCCCCCATCGAAACCTCTTTCTTTCTGGTTAAGGAATCTCTTTTTTTCGAGAAATACGAGACATCTAAGTCGTACAAGTAAAGAGATCTATTCATTGATAAGAGAAAGAAAAAGCGTGAACGACGGGAATTGGATTGATGATAAAATCGAATTCTGGCTCACAAACAATGATTCTCTTCATTATGAAGAAAAACCATTCTTGATTCAGTTCTCCACCCTAAGGACAGAAACAAGCATAGATTCTATTCTATGGAGTCTGACTCATAGTGATCATTCTTTATCAAAGAATGACTCTGGTTATCAAATGAATGAACAACCAGGATTCCTTTATTTACGAAATATATTTGACATTCATAACAAGTCTCTAATGAATTATGAGTTCCATAGATCCTGTTTAGCGGAAAGACGGATCTTTCTTGCTCATTATCAGGCAATCGCTTATTCACAAACCTCGTTTGGGGCTAATCGTTTTCATTTCCCATCTAATAGAAACCCCTTTTCGCTCCGCTTAGATTTATCCCCTTCTAAGAGTATTTTAGTGATGGGTTCTATAGGAACTGGACGATCCTATTTGGTCAAATACCTAGCGGCAAACTCCTATGTTCCTTTCATTACGGTATTTTCGACCGAGTATCTGCCTGACAAGCTTCCACCTCTAGGTTTGATGAATAAGATGAATATTTTTGATGGTCACGGTGTGCATATTGATGATAGGAAAGATGACCTTGATGCGGAGCTGCTAACTATGACGAATGTGCTAGCTAAGTCTGCGAAATATCAGCATCAGTATAGAAGACAATTGAGTAAGCGGAAAATAGAGCGAATGGTTATCACCATTCATTTGGAATTAGCAAAAGCAATGTCTCCTTGCATAATATGGATTCCAAATATTCATGATCTGTATGTGAGGGAGTCGGGTTATTTATCCCGCGGTCTATTAGTGAACTATCTCTCCAGGGATTCTAAAAGATGTTCCACTAGAAATTTTCTTGTTATTGCTTCGACTCATATTCCTCAAAAAGTGGATCCCGCTTTAATAGCTCCGGATAAATTAAATACATGCATTAAGATACGAAAGCTTCTTCTTTCACAACAACGGAAGCACTTTTTCATGCTTTCCTATACTAGGGGATTTCACTTGGAAAAGAACATATTCCATACTCAGAGATTGGGATCCACAACCATGGGTTCCAATGCACGAGATCTTGCAGCACTTGTCAATGAGGCCCTATCCATTAGTATTACGCAGAAGAAATCCATTCTAGAAACGAATACAATTAGATCAGCTCTTCATAGACAAACTTGGGATATGCAAGCCCCTCTAAGATTCTTTCACGATCCTGGGATACTTTTCTATAAGATAGGAAGGGCTGTTGCACAAAATGTACTTCTAAGGAATGACTCTTTAGATCCTATATCTATCTATGGGAAGGGGCAATCATGTTTTTACAAATGGTGCTTGGAATTTGAAAGGAGCATGA